ATTTGACCAAATAGGATCGTCCAGTTCCTATAGAACCTATCACTAAAATACCCCTAGAAGGGGATAGGGCTAAGCGGAGCGAAAAGGGTTTTCCATGAGATGGGAAATGAGAACTATTAGCCCCACACGAGGTTTGTGAATAAGTGATTGTCTGATAATGAGCAAGGAATATCCGTCTTTCTGCTAAACAGGATCTATTGAACTCATAATTCATTAGATACTTTTTATGAATGTCAACTAAGTATCGTAAGTAAATGGATCCCGGTTGTTCAATCATTTGATAACCAGAGTCATTCTTTGATAAACGATCACTATGAGTCAGACTCAATAGAATTTGATCAATCCTTTTTTCCGTCGTTAAGGTGGAGAACTGAACCAAGAATTCTCTTTCTTCATCATCAATCGAATCACTGTTCGCGACCCAGGATTCTATTTTATCATCAATCCAATCACCGTTCACGTTTTTTCTTTTTCTTATCAATGAATAGATCTCTTTACTTGTACGACTTAGATGTCTCGTATTTCTCGAAAAAGTGATTCGATTGATGGGATTTGGTATGATACTGATGAGATCGATGAGATTGATATTCAAATATTTCTTCTTAGAACGTATTGATTTGACCCCATAAGCGGGACCACCACCCAATAGCATGTTGCCGCCAGAAGCAGAATCCCGTATTTCTTCCAGAGAATCTCCTAATTGTTCCAGAGCAACTAGAAAGAGATTCTTTAACCAGAAAGAATTCAGTTCAGATGTAGGATACCTATCCAGAAGTTTTCGCAACTCAATCATGTATGATGGAATCATCAAAGATTTGATCTTTTCTAACTCTGTCTGTAACTCACTAGAGGCTCGGAAAACAAAGAGAAGATGTGTACGAACGAGATATCCAGCAACAAGAAGAAGGAAAAGAATTGAATAGAGGAACTCCCAAGCATTTGGTGATCTCAGATGTGTCCATATCAATGGAATGGGTGACTCATTATTTCGATGAATCATTTCTTCGGACAGAAGAAGATTCTGTAAACACTTACTCGAACTCTCACTTATCAGATTCCGTTGTGGAAGAATCGACCACCACTTTTTCTGAGGAATTGGCCATGATATATCTGATCCATGCATAATATCATGAAAAACGGACACAAAATTTTGACTGCCACTTAGGGAATATTGAAAGGGAATATTCAATATCAAATAAATATTGTTTTTTAAGGTGAAATAAAGATATTTACACCCCGTCCAAGTAAGGAACCATGGCATATAGGTTTGGAACAAATTCCATTTTGAGAGATTTGAAAAAGCACTATCTCGTTGAAGGATTCTACCTACTTCCCCCTTCTCAACGTTTTTCTTTAGACAAAGACTCAGTTCTTTCCTCTTTCTGGACGGCACATATTTCTCAAAACATGGAGTGTGAATCAAACCCATGTTTGAATTGAAACGGAGATAGTGATGCAAGTTTTTCCCTTCTGAATCAGATAGATTCATATCTGAAAGAAGCTGACAATAAGTTCTTTCAAAATTGACTATTTGTTCCTCTATTACAGGTGTTCCAGAAATGTCTGCAATCGAGTAAATAGAAACGGATGGATCGGATCGAATTGAAAAATGGAAAGATTTGTACAAGTTATACGTTTCGTTACCACTTTGTGGAACATTGTTAGGTATGAATATGCCAGATACCTGTGACTCAATTGGTGAAATAGTCTCTCTCTCTCCCAAAACATGTTTTTTTTTACCGAAACACAAAGAAAATCTTTTGTTGCGAATGCACAAGATGTTGGGGAATTGTGCATATGTAAAATCATAATTATGGATACGGGTCTTTTCCCCATAAAAATGGAATCCTTTGTTACAATAGAACCAGAAGCGATGGGGATGATTCAAGAATTGAAGTCTATTTGCTCTATAAAAAGAAGATATCAATGAACTTTTCTGAGGATTCAACCAATTGTTTCGATCGTGGGATATCATTGATAAATAGGAATCCGTGTTCTCAAAGGATTTCCTTCCCTTTTTTCTAGTACGGAATGAGTCAATCATGCACTTTTGTATCTTGTTGAACAAAAAAGGGAATATTGTTCCTGTATTGATTAAAAATTTCGATCTTTGGGAAGTATCATGATCATACAATAAGAAGGGTTTCAATTTATTCAAATAAACGATTTGAACACCTATTGATTCTAACAACTGATTGCCGGGTTGATCATTCAGACCTTTCAATTCATAGATGCGGATTTCGGCCCTATGAATGGAGATATTCCCGAGACTCACAACGAAAAAAGGAAGTGACTTAGATAAAAAGAGAAGCGACTTGGACAAAAGGAGAAGTGACTTGGACAAAAAGAAACGAAGTGACTTGGACAAATCTTGTTTATCGATAACCTCGGACCAATCAATCGAATATTGATTAATACGTAATCGATCGAACATTACTTGAAAACGGTGTTTCTGCTCAGAAACGAAATGCTCCAAATGTTCCTGGAAATTCTTGCTTCCATTGGAGCATTTGTATCTATATACATTAGGATCCAGATTCGTGGATCTCTCGGTTCGAGAAATAAGAGGATCGAACCACTTCTTCTTAATCTTTTTCAAATTGGATAAATGTTGGTTGATCTTATCTATTATTATAGTTAGATGATTCAGAATATCATTTCCTATGGGATGCTTTTGAATTCCATATGCGAAGTTGCAATCGGGTCGATTCATTAAAAAGAATCGATTCAATACATACCCATAGGTACTATATTGGATTTGAATCTGATTTCGGATCAACCTATATTGATGGATCGCCTCCATTATGTTGTTGTGAGCAAATACCACTATTTTTGGTTTTGGATCTTCCAAATCATTCCCGCAGGAGATCCGGACCGATTTTTTTTTTATCTTTCGATAAAAAGATTCATTCTCTTCATAAAAAATAGAAGATAGAACCAATAAAGATTTATTTTTCGATTCATCCCCGGAGTTGAATACCTCATTCAATAATTTTCCGTAGGAATCAATAGACAGGCCAAATTCCTTATTATGATAGGCTAAACCCGGCTCGGTTATTGATAGAGTGAATAGATCTGCCATTTCTTGAAATGTCTCTTCTAATTCAAACTCGTGGTGCAACCTGTATCCCCTTTTGTTCCGATCATGGAATAGATGAAATAAATCAAAAAATGCATTTTCGTTCAAGAATGAAATCTTATTGGGACTGTCCATATCCGGTTCATCCTTCGGAACCATATCCCATCCCGGATCTGCTGCAATCGAATGAACTGAGGAGGTATTTTGTAAATACGTAATTATCTTGAATATATCAACTATTTCTTGATTTTCCGATCGCCTCGAAGGGACAAAAGAAACACCTTGTTGTTTCTTCAACAATTTCTGATCTATAGTCGACCTCTCGGTAGGATTCAAACCCAGATGAAGTTCTGACCATCTATCAGAGAAAAAAGAACGAATTGATCTTGTAGGATTCCCAAGAAATTCTTCTATTTCTTCTGGAAGCAGATGATTATTCATCTGCTTCTCACGTTCCGGGAATAGCCGAGCCATTGAGGAATATCCGGAAAGGTATTTTGAGAATCGATCTGATTTTATCTCTGTTCGTTCCGTTTGAAGAAAGGAAGTATCTAAAAGAATTGATCTTTCTTTTAGTTGCTGAATCTCCGTTTGATTGATCAATGTGTGATATTCCGAACCCTCATTACTAATGGAATTGAAAGGATCTATGGATTGATCAGAAAATCCTTTCGATTGGCTAGAATCCGTTACTTGAAAGAAAATGGATCTTATGGAATCATATTGAATATTTGACGATACATTCCGTACCTTGCTAAAAACCCGATTCCTGTTTACCAACCACGCATTGTCTAACCAAATCAAATTCTCTCTCGAGACGTTCCTCAAAAAATCCGATTTGTACCGATTCTTCCCCCCAATAACGAAGAGATCTTGGCGGAATTGCCACATATGAAATTGAGCGCAATTTTGCAAAAAAATACCCCCCTTGTTTCTCGAGAGGAGATGGGAAACGTGTTCAATCTCGTTTGATTGAATAGTCGCCTCAGCTCCTTGTTGTTTGAAGAACTCCCCCTCATCAATTGGTCTTTTTTCACGAAAAGCAGACATGAGATAACAAATTAAATGTTTCACTAAAATTTCGAATAGCTGTCCCGAATTCAAGTTGATTATGTTTCGCTTCTTACTCGGAGAAAGTCGGTCAAAGAATTTCCAATCATGGTCCTTGCGGATCGGATCATTCGTATAGGATACAAAAAAAAACTCCAGATATTTTATATCTTTCTCTTTGAACGAGATCTCAATTCCAGCTGCAATTTCATTCGATATCTTACAGCTGGAATTCCTCTTTTTTACAATCGCATTCCTCCATCGCCGCGAACCCCAGTTAGATTCAGACATGATACACTTTTTAGTTATTGGAAGAACCCAAGTACTTTCTTTCGGATCCATGAAACAACTCTCATAGATCTTTTTCCCTTTTGGAAGATACAGGAGCGAAACAATCAACCTATTGAGATTGGAAGACCAAAAGGATTCTTTCAATGTATAATTGGGGGGTCCAATGGAACGCAGAGGTTTAGGAAGAAGCCCCATCAAATAGATATTTTTTCTTTCGACCCTATTTCGATTGTATATAAGGACCGCTACTACAAGTACAAGCAGTACTACACCTTTGATCGTGCAATGTCGACGAATTGAACCCTGTGAATCACGTGAAATTAGGACACTCAAAGTTCGGGAATCAAAAAGTTTCATAAAGCGCTCTTGGTGGAAAAAAAAGGAAGTGAAAGATTTCACCGAATCGGGTTGGATCCATGAATCCAAGAAATCGTGAGAATTCTTGATTTCTCTCAATTCGAAGATCCAGGATTTGAATTGATGTCCTCTCATTTCATTGATTCCTCCTAAAGAATCCAAAAGAATCTAAGTGAATTGAATTTGGGTCACTTGCGATGTACAATGACCCCAGTGAAGCATCCATGGCTGAATGGTTAAAGCGCCCAACTCATAATTGGCGAATTCGTAGGTTCAATTCCTGCTGGATGCAGGCCAACGGGGACATTCAATAAGGCTAGTTCCACTGGCTCCGTATCAATGGAATCTCATCATCCATACATAACGAATTGGTATGGTATATTCATACCAACCATAACATATGAAGAGTAAGAACTAGAATTCTTATCGATACTGGAACTCGTGGGGAAGAAAGTAGATTTATGGATGGAATCAAATATGTAGTCTTTACAGAAAAAAGTATTCGGTTATTGGGGAACAATCAATATACTTCTAATGTCGAATCGGGATCAACTAGGACAGAAATACAGCATTGGGTCGAACTCTTCTTTGGCGTCAAAGTAATAGCTATAAATAGTCATCAACTATCCGGGAAAGGGTAGAAGAATGGGACCCATTATGGGACATACAATGCATTACAGACGTATGATCATTACGCTTCAACCGGGTTATTCTATTTTACCTCTTATAGAGAAGAGAAAAGAATTTTAGTAAAAAAAAAAAGAAAAAAATACTAAATAACACGGCGATACATTTATACAAAACTTCTACCCCGAGCATACGCAAAGGATCCGTAGACAGTCAAGTGAAATCCAATCCGCGAAATAATTTGATCTATGGACAGCATCGCTGTGGTAAAGGTCGTAATTCCAGGGGAATCATTACCGCAGGGCATAGAGGAGGAGGCCATAAGCGTCTATACCGTAAAATCGATTTTCGACGGAATGAAAAAGACATATCTGCTAGGATCGTAACCATAGAATATGACCCTAATCGAAATGCATACATTTGTCTCATACACTATGGAGATGGTGAGAAAAGATATATTTTACATCCCAGAGGGGCTATAATTGGAGATACCATTGTTTCCGGTACAGAAGTTCCTATATCAATGGGAAATGCCCTACCTTTGAGTGCGGTTTGAACTATGGATTTACGTAATTGGAAGTAACCAATTAGGTTTACGACGAAACCTAGAAATTGATCACTGATCCAATTTGAGTACCTCTACGGGATAGACCTCAACAGAAAACTGAAGAGTAACGGCAGCAAGTGATTGAGTTCAGTAGTTCCTCATATAAAATTATTGACACTCCAGATATGGTAATATGGAGAAGACAAAATTGTTTGAAGCACGGACAGAAGCGGAAGCGACCCTTGTTTCAAAGAGAAGAGGATGGGTTATTCACATTTCATTTGATGGTCAGAGGTGAATTGAAAGCTAAGTGGTGGTAATTCTAAAAATTCCCCCGGGGAAAAATAGAGATGTCTCCTACGTTACCCGTAATATGTGGAAGTAGCGACGTAATTTCATAGAGTCATTCGGTCTGAATGCTACATGAAGAACATAAGCCAGATGACGAAACGGAGAGACCTAGGATGTATAAGATCATAACATGGGTGATTTGGCAGATTTGTATTCCTATATATCCACTCATGTGGTACTTCATCACACGATTCATATAAAATCCATCTGTCTAGATATCATCAATCATCATATAATATATATATATACATCCGGAAAGCCGTATGCTTTGGAAGAAGCTTGTACGGTTTGGGAAGGGGTTTTTATTGATCAAAAAGAAAAATCTACTTCAACCCATATGCCCTTAGGCACGGCCGTACATAACATAGAAATCACACTTGGAAAGGGTGGACAATTAACTAGAGCAGCAGGTGCTGTAGCGAAACTGATTGCAAAAGAGGGTAAATCGGTCACATTAAGATTTCCATCTGGGGAGGTCCGTTTGATATCCAAAAACTGCTCAGCAACAGTCGGACAAGTGGGTAATGTTGGGGCGAACCAGAAAAGTTTGGGTAGAGCCGGATCTAAGTGTTGGCTAGGTAGGCGTCCTGTAGTAAGAGGGGTAGTTATGAACCCTGTAGACCATCCCCACGGGGGTGGTGAAGGGAGGGCCCCGATTGGTAGAAAAAAACCCACAACCCCTTGGGGTTATCCTGCGCTTGGAAGAAGAAGTAGGAAAAGGAATAAATATAGTAATAGTTTTATTATTCGTCGCCGTAAATAGGAATACTCAAAATCAAATAAATATTGTTTTTTACTCGTCTTTTCAAAAAAAAAAAGGGGGGGGGAATAATAGGCCGTGACACGTTCACTAAAAAAAAATCCTTTTGTAGCTAATCATTTATTGGAAAAAATAAAGAAGCTTAACATGAGAGAGGAAAAAGAGATAATAGTAACTTGGTCCCGGGCATCTACCATTATACCCACAATGATCGGCAATACAATTGCCGTTCATAATGGAAAGGCGCATTTACCTATTTATATAACGGATCGTATGGTGGGTCAAAAATTAGGAGAATTTGCACCTACTCTTACTTTCCAGGGACACGCGAGAAACGATACTAGATCTCTCCGTTAATAAAATAAAGTGAAATAGGTGCTCATCGTTCATTGGCGGGAGGCGAACCTTATCTTATGTCAAAGTGGAGAAAGTGGAAGAAGACCTTGAAAAAGCAGAAGATGAAGAGGAGCTCGAGTACACAAGTACAAGCTTTAGCTCAACGTATATGTATGTCTGCTCACAAAGCACGAAGAGTCATTGATCAGATTCGTGGGCATTCCTATGAGAAAACACTTATGTTACTGGAACTCATGCCTTATCGAGCATTTTATCCCATTTTTAAACTGGTTTATTCTGCAGCAGCAAATGCTAGTCACAATAAAAGTTTCAACGAAGCTGATTCAGTCATTAGTAAAGCCGAAGTCAATGGGGGTACTATCGTGAAAAAGTTAAAACCCAGGGCTAGAGGACGTAGTTATCCGATAGAAAGACCCACCTGTCATATAATTATTGTATTGAAGGATAGCTCTAAAAAGAAAACAGATCAGGATATATTTTTAGAAACAAAAAATGTATGGAGAGATCCTATAATAGAAAGATATATAGAGAAGGAGAGAGAGAGAGAAAAAAAAGATGGGTCAAAAAATAAATCCACTCGGTTTCCGCCTTGGCGAAAACCAAAGTCATCGTTCCCTTTGGTTCGCACAACCAAAAAGTTATTACATAGGTCTCCAGGAAGATGAAAAAATACGGGATTGTATCAAGACATATGTACAAAAAAATATAAGAGTATCTTCAAGTTTCGAAGGAATTGGAATTGCACATATAGAGATTCAAAAAAAAATGGACTTGATCCAGGTCATAATCTATATTGGATTCCCAAATTTGTTAATAGAAGGCCAAACACGAGGAATCGAAGAATTGCAGATCAATGTACAAAAGGGGCTTCATTCTGTGAATCGGAGACTTAACATTGCTATTACAAGAGTTGCAAAACCTTATGGACAACCTAATATTCTTGCAGAATATATAGCTCTACAATTAAAGAATAGGGTTTCGTTTCGAAAGGCAATGAAAAAAGCTATTGAATTAACTGAACAAGCAGACACAAAAGGAATTCAAGTGGAAATTGCAGGGCGTATCGACGGAAAAGAAATTGCACGTGTCGAATGGATCAGAGAAGGTAGGGTTCCCCTCCAAACCATTCGAGCTAAAATTGATCATTGTTCCTATACAGTTCGAACTGCCTACGGGGCATTGGGCATCAAAATTTGGATATTTGTAGACGAGCAATAATGAACCCTTCCTTTGCTTGCCATTCTATTCAGTGATAGAACAAAAACTACAAACTATTCCTTTTCACTTCAATAAAAAAAAAAAATGAAAAATGAGCAATTCTAATTCTATAAGGTTGAATAAAAATTCGATTGACCTTTTGGTGGAACTGCTATGCTTAGTGTGTGACTCGTTGGTTTTTTATTTAAAGTTGGGATTCAAAAAACAGACCAGCCCCTAACTAATAACTATAAGAACTAGTAACCAACTCATTGCTTTGTATTATCGAGATCCAAGGAAGCAGTCGCCATATGATGTATCGATCATATAGTTGTAGCAACTGAAATCTTTTTTTTCCATAAAGGAAAAATCCATTTATAGGTTGGAAAGGAAAATAGAGGGATGTGGGTAACTGGAAGGGCGAGAGAAAGAGAGAAGGAGAATCTCCATGATATATGATTCCAATATGTATGGTCTATCAATCACATCATATCATAAAAGGCAGTGTGATAAAGCATCAATACTGATTCGTCCATAATTAGATGAATACGGTTCATAAGAAAAATACAAATAATAAAGAGCCCCGAGTCAATAGAGACTGAGTAGATTGGCTCGGGAACGAATTTAATTAGGAGCTCCATTGCATAGTTCAGGCCTAGCCATTAATGGAAAAGCTATGGGAACGACGAAACCTGTGACTGCGGAAGATTCTATTGAAAACGGATCCTAATGATTCATTGGGTGGGATGGCGGAATCAACCAGGAACCAATTAATTTCTTCTGATAGGTCATGGGTTCACCCTACGAATGAAGCAAATATGGAAAGAGTCAATATTCGCCCGCGAAACCATTATTGGATTGCAGTATTTTGACAGATTCGGTAAAGGTCAAGGATTCATTTTCAAAAGAAAGGCATTATCCCATATAAATAAAATAGAAATATCCGTCTAGCCGTATATACTATATACTATACGGCTTCCTGTGTGACAGATTAAATATCAATAAATTCCATGATTCAGTGTATTATTCATTCAATAAATACATATACGTAATCTTATTGAATCGTTTCATTCGCGAGGAGCTGGATGAGAAGAAACTCTCATGTCCGGTTCTGCAGTAGAGATGGGATTGAGAAACAACCATCAACTATAACCCCAAAAGAACCAGATTCCGTAAACAACATAGAGGAAGAATGAAGGGAATATCTTATCGAGGCAATCATATTTGTTTCGGCAGATACGCTCTTCAGGCACTTGAACCCGCTTGGATCACATCTAGACAAATAGAAGCAGGACGACGAGCAATGACACGATATGCACGCCGTGGTGGAAAAATATGGGTACGTATATTTCCCGACAAACCCGTTACAGTAAGACCTACCGAAACACGTATGGGTTCGGGGAAAGGATCTCCCGAATATTGGGTATCTGTCGTTAAACCCGGCCGAATACTTTATGAAATGGGCGGAGTATCAGAAACTGTAGCCAGAGCAGCTATTTCAATAGCTGCGTGCAAAATGCCTATACGAACTCAATTCATTATCGCGTGATAGGTATGTGAAGGGTATTTGTGATGAAAAATACAATCGCAGATTTTTGGATTTCTGGGCAGACAATATTTCTCTCTTTTTCCTTTGCCTTTTGCATTGAAAGAGCAGATTCAAAAAAAAAAATGATATGATTCAACCTCAGACCCATTTGAATGTAGCGGACAACAGCGGGGCTCGAGAATTGATGTGTATTCGAATCATAGGAGCTAGTAATCAACGATATGCTCATATTGGTGACGTTATTGTTGCTGTAATCAAAGAAGCAGTGCCCAATATGCCTCTCGAAAGATCAGAAGTGATCAGAGCTGTAATTGTACGTACATGTAAAGAACTCAAACGCGACAACGGTATGATAATACGATATGATGACAATGCAGCAGTTGTCATTGATCAAGAAGGAAATCCAAAAGGAACTCGAGTTTTTGGAGCGATCGCGCGGGAATTGAGACAGTTGAATTTCACTAAAATAGTCTCATTAGCTCCTGAAGTCTTATAAATACTAGTAGATGCGACCGTGATAGAGTATAGTCAGGTCTCTGAAATAGATCACGTTAGTAGATTGTGTCTCACGCATATACCTTTAATAATTCATAAATAAATAAGAAAAAATGAAAAAAAAAAAGGAACATGTTGATTATATCAAAACTGGAAGGCACCCATAATTTTAGTTCGTCATGGGTAGGGACACTATTGCCGATATAATAACTTCTATAAGAAATGCTAACATGGATAAAAAAGGAACGGTTCGAATAGCATCTACTAATATCGCCGAAAACATTGTTAAAATACTTCTACAAGAAGGGTTTATTGAAAATGTTAGGAAACATAGGGAAAACAACAAATATTTCTTGGTTTCAACCCTGCGACATAGAAGGAATAGGAAAGGAAGATATAGAAATATTTTAAAGCGTATCAGTCGTCCCGGTCTACGAATCTATTCCAACCATCAACGAATTCCTAGGATTTTAGGTGGAATGGGGGTCGTAATTCTTTCTACTTCTCGAGGTATAATGACAGATCGAGAAGCTCGACTAGAAAGAATTGGGGGAGAAATTTTGTATTATATCTGGTGATCCTTCTGGTATCCGAATTTGATCCGTAACTTGCTATTTGGGAAAAAGAGAGGAAAGACGAATTGTCTACTATTACTCCTCCTCCATTAGTTGATACTTCAAGGGGGTTACCTGGAATGAAAGAACAAAAATTGATTCACGAAGGTTTAATTACTGAATCACTTCCCAATGGTATGTTCCGAGTTCGTTTAGACAATGAAGATCTGATTCTAGGTTATGTTTCGGGGAGGATCCGACGGAGTTTTATCCGGATACTACCAGGAGATAGAGTCAAAATCGAAGTAAGTCGTTATGATTCAACTAGGGGACGTATAATTTATAGACTTCGCAACAAAGAGTCGAATGATTAGGTGACTTTTTATTTGAATTTAAACATTCCTTTCATGGGAATACAATTCGAGGTTCAAAATTTCAAGAGACTTATTTTCTTCCAAGGAGTATATTTGGAATTAAGGAATAACAAATATGAAAATAAGGGCTTCCATTCGTAAAATTTGTGAAAAATGTCGACTGATCCGTAGGCGGGGACGAATTATAGTAATTTGTTCCAATCCGAAACATAAACAGAGACAGGGGTAATCTTTCTAACAAGGGACTTTCTAAACGGTCCGATGTACAAATAAAGGATCTGTTTTGACATGAAATGGATATATCCGTATATCTCTGACTCATATTTATGAGATGATAAAATATGACAAAAGCTATACCAAGAATTGGTTCACGTAAGAATGGACGTAGAATACAAAAAGGAGTTATTCATGTTCAAGCGAGTTTCAACAATACCATTGTGACTGTTACAGATGTAATAGGTCGGGTGGTTTCTTGGTCCTCCGCTGGGACTTGTGGATTCAGAGGCACAAGAAGAGGGACACCATTTGCTGCTCAAACCGCAGCAGGAAATGCTATTCGTACGGCAGTGGATCAGGGTCTGCAACGAGCAGAAGTCATGATAAAAGGCCCTGGTCTCGGAAGAGATGCAGCATTACGAGCCATTCGTAGAAGTGGTATACTATTAAGTTTCGTACGTGACGTAACCCCTATGCCACATAATGGATGTAGGCCTCCTAAAAAAAGACGTGTGTAGAAATCAAAATTGAATGGATTGCAATAGAAATAAATGATTCAATGATCTGATCAAACAATAATATTAGTATGGTTCGAGAAGAAGTAGCAGTATCCACCCGAACACTACAGTGGAAGTGTGTTGAATCAAGAACAGACAGTAAGCGTCTTTATTATGGCCGTTTCGTTCTGTCCCCGCT